AGGATGCCCTAACCAACCAACAGCTATTCCATCCCCGTTGTCCATTGATCCTGCTCTGAACAACCCCCCTTTTGCCGGATTATTCCCGATGTAATCATAAAAAGCTAATTTGTCGGGAATTTTAGACCAAGCTTCTGATAAACTTTGATTTTGAGCTAATCCAGCGCCAACTCTTCGATATATTTCTTGCTGGAAATATCCCTGATCCCATTGATACCGGGTGGGACCAAATAATTCGATAGGGGTAGTTGCTGAACCATACCACATAGTTCCCGCAACAACAAAAGCGGCAAAAAAGACAGCAGCGATACTACTGGAAAGCACGGTTTCAATATTTCCCATACGTAATCCTTTATACAGACGTTGGGGTGGACGGACACTAAGATGAAATAGGCCTGCTAATATGCCTAAAGTGCCCGCTGCAATATGATGAGAAGCTATTCCTCCCGGAATAAAAGGATCAAAACCTTCTACCCCCCACGCTGGATTTACAGGTTGTACCTTTCCGGTTAGTCCATAAGGATCGGACACCCATATTCCAGGACCGTACAATCCTGTTACATGAAATGCGCCAAAACCAAAACAAGCCAACCCTGAAAGAAATAAATGAATTCCAAAAATCTTGGGCAAATCCAAAGAGGGTTTTCCTGTACGTTCATCACAAAATATTTCTAAATCCCAATACACCCAATGCCAGATAGCCGCTAAGAAGCACAACCCAGAAAACACAATATGTGCACCGGCCACACCTTCGTAACTCCAAATACCCGGATTCGTTATAGTTCCCCCTGTAATACTCCAACCGCCCCATGAATTGGTTATTCCTAAACGAGTCATAAACGGTATAACGAACATACCTTGTCTCCACATTGGATCAAGAACGGGATCAGAGGGATCAAAAACTGCTAATTCATATAGAGCCATCGAACCAGCCCAACCAGCAACTAAGGCTGTATGCATTATATGGACAGAAAGCAAACGACCGGGATCATTCAATACGACGGTATGAACACGATACCAAGGTAAACCCATGGAAATACCTCTTTATCAACGAAAAATAGACACTATGTAACTTTATTGCATTAGCAAAAACTATGCTATGAACCTCCCCTTTTTGGAATTATCTTCAAGAAAGGAGTAATATTTGTTCTATTCTTTTTTTTTAGTAAAAACGGAACAATTTGGTTCCTAGTAAGAAAGAGAAGCAGATCTATTCTATACCCGATAAGGAACAATACGCAATGGGGTTAATCCCATTTTCGATCAACAAATGTATCTATATTTAGGAATCATTCAAAAGAACTATTCGGAATCGTAAACATTTTGATCGATTTATGACTCAAATATGATAAAAGACAATATTATTAAGCCAATAAACGCATTGTTACGCTTCCATATCAAAGTCCAATATAGTACTTAATTCTTTTTTCTTTCATTTTATGCCTATTGGTGTTCCAAAAGTACCTTTTCGAAGTCCTGGAGAGGAAGATGCCTCTTGGGTTGACGTATAGTGCGATTTGTCAGATATATTGGGTCATATGGGATTTCCCCCGTTCTCTCCCCCGATTGAGATATCCTATGTTTCGGCCAAAAAAGATTGAATTACCAATAATTTGGAACGTGAAATGCAATTTGATTTGAGGGATATTCAAATTCATATTAGCAATTAGAATAATTTATGGTTGAATTTTTTTGGAACACTAAAATGAAGTTGTCATAAGTAAAGTATTAAGGCTCCCTTTAGAAAAAAACATTTTGAATTTATTTTTTATTTATTACTACGTATACCCATAGATAATAAAAGATTATTATTGAATAATATTCAATATATTTGAGAGTAATAGTAATCTCAAACTTTTCACTTTAAACGAATCCAGCGAGGAAAGAAATAAATACATGTTTAATATTTTGCATTGATATAAGATATGAAATCAATTGAAAAAAAAAAATGAAGTTGTAAAAAAAAGACGTAATATTATTGACATTTGTCCTATATGTGCAAATCAAAATTGGGCAGATTTTTACTCGGAGTAGAGCATAAACCTAAAAGAATTGAAAAGACCTTTTCAGGAACAAGAAAAGAACATCGTGATTAAAATGAAATCGCGAAGAAGCAATGCATCAATGATAAGTTAATTCGATATGTTTAATCTTAATGTATTTTTTTTTTTGAGAGGGAAGGGGCACAAAACGAACTCATTTCGTTCTTGAAAAAATGAAGAAAATTCGTTTCATTAATATACGAAATTTTCGAATTTCTTAGAATTAAGAAACCGCTCTCAAAACTAAACTAAATAAATAATATATATATACAAATAGTTTAATTTTAAAAAGAAAGAGGGCTGGAATCTACACATTGAGTCGTTTTTTCTCAATTTTTGTTGAACCGTATGCATCAAAAGGTGTATGTACGGCTCTTACGGGATACAAATTTGATCCTAATCAACCGACTTTATCGAGAAAGATTACTTTTTTTAGGCCAAGAGGTTGATAGCGAGATCTCGAATCAACTGATTGGTCTTATGGTTTATTTGAGTATAGAGAATGATAACAAGGATTTGTATTTGTTTATAAACTCTCCTGGCGGATGGGTAATCCCGGGGGTCGCTATTTATGATACTATGCAATTTGTTCAACCTGATGTGCATACAATATGCATGGGATTAGCGGCTTCAATGGGATCTTTTATACTCGTCGGTGGAGAGATTACCAAACGTCTAGCATTCCCTCACGCTTGGCGCCAATGAATTTTTTACGAAAAAAAGACTATGCATGAAATTAGAAAAATTAAGTAATAATAGCATGGCACATCGAATTCGATATACGAATTTTTTTTTTTCAAAACATTCAATTATATATCGAAAGAGTCGTATGAAATTAGTAGGAAGGGTCTTCCCCATTTTATCTTCGCTATTGTCGGGACCCATTTTAGCGTCACAAACCTTTTTTTTTATTTTCCCACCGAAGACTTTTTTAAAATTCCGATATTTATATTTATTGATATACTTATGAATATACTTTTAAAAGAGTAAAAATAAATCAAAACTTTGGGATTGCTGAATCACAGAGGAGATAAATATATAAAGCAACGGAGCCATCATAGTATTTTGGTAACTACTCTGAAATCGGAAAGGAAGGATGGTAATTGGATCGTTTGACGATGTCAATCCGATAAACCTTATAATTTATATATATTTTCTATCTTTTTAATTGATGATTCTTTGATGGAAGGTCACAAACTGAATTCCATTCTAGAGCCGTATGCAATGCCTAAAGAATGCCCGTACGGTTGTTCTATACTTTCTTTTTTTCTTTATCTCTTTCCATCTCATAATCGAGATAGAAGAACCTTTTGTTCCATCATCAGGGTAATGATACATCAACCTGCGAGTTCTTTTTATGAGGCACAAACGGGAGAATTTATCCTAGAAGCAGAAGAACTACTCAAATTGCGAGAAACCATTACAAGGGTTTATGTACAAAGAACGGCCAAACCCTTATGGGTTGTATCCGAAGATATGGAAAGGGATGTTTTTATGTCAGCAACGGAAGCCCAAGCTCATGGAATTGTTGATCTTGTAGCAGTTGAATAAAAAATAAAAATAGCATCAAAATTGCAGTAGGGGGAATAAGTTTAAATAAATCGACAATTTTGATTTCTTTATTTAGTTATTACCGGATTCAATAATATCTTATTCATCCATTCCATGGGAAAGTAATTCATAATTAGCCGGTTAGGATCAATCTAAACCAACCCATTCATTATGGATCCGATTCAACATGCCAACTATTAAACAACTTATTAGAAACACAAGACAGCCAATCCGAAATGTCACGAAATCCCCCGCTCTTGGGGGATGCCCTCAGCGACGAGGAACATGTACTAGGGTGTATGCGCGACTCGTTCAGATCATTTCTAATAGAAAGAAGGAACCCCCTTTTCCAGTATCAAAGATCAGTACTATTTTTGAATTTAAATTCAAATAGAAGAAAAGGGGAAATCGAAGAAAGAAGTACGTACGTTCACTATATCAAACTAAAAAAGATCTATTGGATTCTTCCATTGGATATGAAATTTATGGTTTGCATTGGTGCAAATTGAATTCACTCCATTTTCAAAATTGAAGATGATAAAAAATTCCTCATTGGTAACGAATGTTTATCCATTAAGCGAGCAACTATTATTTTGAAAACCCAATTTGACTATGAAAAACGGACTAAGAGGGTCAGCTACCCCAGCAAATCTTCATAATTAAATATCGTTACTGTATAAGTAGATCTCATTGTGAAAGACTTTTTACTAGATCATGGGTAGAGCAAAAGAATGTGAACTGTACAAGTTAGCAATAATATTCATTAAATGAAGTCGAAGTAAAGGACTCCGGTGTATAGAGAGGACCTCACCGTTTTAGAAAGAACCATAGAAACGATGGAACCCACGATTTCCCTTTTATATATATAGGCATTCAACTCAAAATAATAAATTGTATCGATACTAGGTATCAAAAAACGAAAACAGAAAAAATATTCTATTAAAAGAAATTCAAATAAATAGAAATTAATAGGAATCAAAAAATCGTGGGCGGGAAGGTTATAGTAGCAAAAGCCATTGGAATTCTTATTTTATACATTGGAAGAATGCGTGTTGTTATTACTAAACTAGTAAATTGGAAAAGAATAACTGAAAGAAAGGAAATCCATTAGTTATTCATTAAGGTTTCATTTATTCAATGACCAGAATTACACGAGGATATATAGCTCGTAGACGTCGAACAAAAATTCGTTTATTTGCGTCAAGCTTTCGTGGAGCTCATTCGAGACTTACTCGAACAATTATACAACAAAAAATCAGAGCTTTGGTTTCGTCTCATCGAGATAGAGATAAGCGAAAGAGGGATTTTCGTCGTTTGTGGATCGCTCGGATAAATGCAGTAATTCGTAAGAATTTTGTATCCTATAGTTATAGTCATTTTCTACACAATCTGGACAAGAACCGGTTGCTTTTTAATCGTAAAATAGTTGCACAAATAGCTATATTAAATAGGAATTGTCTTTATATGATTTCTAATTCGATCAAAAAAAAAGAAATAAATTCTTCAATTTTAAGGAAAAATTGGAATTGTAAGTTCGACTATTGAAAATGCCATTTTCTGGAGAATGAACTCCGGGAAAGTAGAATAAAAATTAGTATGATAAAGATAAAGTCGCTCAAAATGAAATGAGCAACCAAACACGTCCAATAAATATCCAATACAAAAAGATTGCTTCTTCGCCGATTCTTGTTTTTTTTTTTTTACGATAAGTAGGAGAAATCCAATCAAGATTAGATTGGATTCTCGAATTCTTCGAATAAAACATCAAACTCTATTTCAGTTGTCGAATTTGAATTTGGATTCAAATTGAAGAGGAAAGTAAGCCTACTTTTTTTATTTATTCCGGATTCTAAGACCATTAGCTCTGGCAGTCGATTCGCTTCTTTCAAATTGTTTATCATTATTAAGAAAGGGTAATAAAGATAAAATACGAGCTTGTTTTATAGCAATAGTAATTAATCGTTGTTGTTTTAAGGTCAATCTATTCACCCGTCTGGATAATATTTTTCCTTGTTCACTAATAAATCGACTAATTAAACTCATGTTTCTATAATCAATTCGATCCCCCGATTGGATCGGGGGCAAACGCCTACGAAAAGATCGTTTTGATTTCCGAAAGAGTCGCTTGGATTTTTCCATACTTTGTTTATTCCTTATCTCGAAAATACTATTTCAATCCGATCCAAAATAATTTGGAATTAAAAAAAAGATTGGTTTTTTTTTATTTTGAGTTAATTCAATTCTGTTAACTAAACTATTCAAATCTAGAATAATAGGGTCTCTCGAATAAAGAATATGTCCTTTTTTTGTTCCTGATATAAGAGTGATACACAAATAAAAATAACTTGGAGTTGGTTTATTTCTTTATCTCCCCGTGAATCGTATGTTTGTAACAATAGGGACAGAATTTTCTCAATTCCAAGCGACTCGGCGTATTGTGTCGATTCTTTTGAGTAATATATCTGGAAATCCCTCTTGATTCCTTATTAAGTCCGTTTCGAAGACAATTGCTACATTCCAAAATAACTGTTACTCGAGCATCTTTTCCCTTGGCCATGACCCTCCTTTAGTTTGAGTTTTTGATTCAATCAACTCTTCTTATTTGCTACTCTTGAAGTAACTAGCAAAAATAAAAATAAATAAAAAAAAGTTGCTAAGTTGAAATTATGAAAGATTTCGTTCCAATCACAATACAATATAATAGAGTAAGAAATATTAAATAGAATTCATTTTTCAAGTTTAAGTGGAAGAAGGAATTAAAACTCTATTGAATTTAGCTATATTGAATTCGATTCGAAGTATAGTATATAGTACACTATTTCACTTTCCTATCTTGTATTCCAGTTTTTTATAGACCCCTTTCTGTTCTCACTCTATTTTTTAGAAATCGAATTGAACGCTGAGCTCAAATTTAGCCGAGGTTGAATTCATTTTTTTTCTATCTTTCCTCCTTTCTTTATTTTGTCTCTAAGTATCTAATTGAATTTTGGATAATTCAAAAAAGAGGGGAAGGGATTAGTCATAGATTTTTTTATTATATCTCTAATCTTCTTCACCCCTTCCCATGTTACTAACTAAACTAGTATGAAAAAAAAGGAAATGTCAACGCATCTGGGAATAAACGATTGATCTCTATCAACAAACCCGCTAAAGACCCGAACCAGAGAGTACTTAGTACCGGTGCCACGGAAAGATAGGTTTTTAGATCTCGCATTTTTAATCCTCCTTCTTTATGTTTTAATGTTTTATTAAAATATCTAATGGTAATACATATCGGATATGGAAGTATTTGAGATTCCTTTGTATTTTACACGGGATTCCTAATTTCCATGATTGATTTAAGAGAATAAAAAAGAGATAAGATTCTACCTTTCTAAAAATAAAAAAGTACCTTTCTTCCCCTCCCCCCAGTATTCCCTCGTTCTTTTTTATGATCAGTTTGTTTGATATTCCTATGTATATAAGCATCTTATTATAATAATAGAATATATGTTCTATTCTATGAATAATATTATATTCATACGAGATTTTCTCGTAGATATGAGTTAAAAGAAATAAAAGAAATATCAAGAAAAATTGTCTATGTTCCTAGATTAATAGGAATGGAAAATAAGGTTTTTGAAAACAAGACGGGGATTCTCTACAATGACAATGTAGACCAATTGAAAGAAAGGGATGTAGCGCAGCTTGGTAGCGCGTTTGTTTTGGGTACAAAATGTCACGGGTTCAAATCCTGTCATCCCTACCTGTTACTTCTCTTATGAGAAGTAACAAGGAATCAATTTTAATCGATTCAAATCACACATACATTTTTTTTTTTTATGTTATTCTCTAAGATATTCTAGGTATTCAAGATAAGATTAGAGTGGGGGACAAAAAAAATCCTCTTCTTGGCTGTTAACTATTGTGATAAGAAGACTTTTTATAAGAAATAATAAAGCGCTCTTAGTTCAGTTCGGCAGAACGTGGGTCTCCAAAACCCGATGTCGTAGGTTCAAATCCTACAGAGCGTGATTCTGGGCTTGATTAATCTGAGAATTATATGCAAATTCAAATAATTGAGCAGAACAGTAATCTGAATTTGACCTCCTGTTAATTTTTTTTTTAAGAAAAGAGGAGGTCAAATTATCAAAAAAAACTGTTAATTAATCAAAGGTCTAACTGATCACCACGTCTGTATTGTAAATATGCAGTTACAAATAATCCCGCTAAAGTAATAGGAATTAGACCTAAGACAATTCCAAATAAAAAAACTTCAATCATTTCAATTTTTTTCTTAAAATAGAAAGGAAAAAAGAGAGGTACTATCTATCACAAAATATTATATTAATTCGCAGTGCCAGGGAATCTCAATGACCAATAATTGTAAATACATTCGGTAATGAACTATAGAATCTCGGAGTACCAGAGAAAGATTTCTTTTTAGTTTTATGGGTTGTGTTCATTCAATTAATTTGAAATCAATCGTATCTTGTTGATACTAATAAAGAGAACTGAGGTTATAGTTAAAGCTGCTAGTAGAAAACCAAAAAAACTAGTTATAGTAAGCATGAAGGGGCTAAATGAAATATATTCTTTTTCTACATTTAGAAAACATTTCCCTAAGTTTGAAGATAAGACGATAAGAAAAAATAGCAATTGAAACGAAAAAGAATAAGTTCAATTGTTAGTTGTTAATGCATGAAGCAGTCATTACACTACTAACAAAAGACTAAGGGAAGTAGAGTCTAAAAGGGGATAAGTTAATCATTTTGAGCATCTACTCTATTTTTATTTTGTCGATCTTTTGTTTTATCCTATCTATCAAATTGATTTATTAAAATAAAGAGTGAATTTAGACGTTATAATACCCCTTCTCTTCTTTGAAGAGATTATGTGAATGAACCCAGTACTCAACTAATAAATAAGGAAAAATAAAAAGAAATCGAATTGATTCAAATAAAATTCAAATAAACAAATCAAATAAGGTAGTCAAATTCCATTCGTAGACCAGTAATCCTTATCATTTTTTTTTTTCTTTTCTAGTTTATCGATTGTTTCCCTATTTTTTTATTATATAATTTCAAATTTATTATGAATAAGAGAAATAGATTTTTTTTTTAATCAATACTCTATACTCCTCTTACTTGTTACTGTACGAATCAGCAATTCGCTTTAAATGGAATAAACTAAAATGAAAAAAAAAAAATGATTTCAAGAAAACCTTTTCTACAGTTTAGAGGTATAAACAGGAAATTTTTGAATTTCGCATCAAATTGAATTGGGGAAGTGGAAATAGGATAATTTAACTGCATTTTTTTTTTTATTTTTATAAAAACTAAAAACCAACCCCTTGGATTCACATTTTACCTAACGTAAGTTTTCCGGTTCGAAACCAATAATAATATAATAGAGAGAAATAAACCTTATATAAATTTAAGAAATTTCATCTCAAATCATCAATTCAGACTTCTCCATTGACAAGGAAAAGAAAAAAGAAATTATCTACTAGTCCTTCATTTACATACTGATTCAAATTGCGTTGCTGTCTTAGAGGAAGGATAGCTATACTGATTCGGTATACTCGAAAAAAGCCCTTGGTACAATATTGACGATCTAACAAGGATGAAAAAACGGTAGTGAATTTCCATTTACTGATATCATCTTTTACAGAATCGATCCCCCTTTAATCGTACAAGAATATGCGGAGCTCAGCATGTCTGGAAGCACAGGAGAACGTTCTTTTGCCGATATTATTACCAGTATTCGATACTGGGTTATTCATAGTATTACTATACCCTCTCTATTTATTGCGGGTTGGTTATTCGTCAGCACGGGTTTAGCTTATGATGTATTTGGAAGTCCCCGCCCAAACGAATATTTTACAGAAAGCCGACAAGGAATTCCATTAATAACTGGGCGTTTTGACTCTTTGGAACAACTTGATGAATTTAGTAGATCTTTTTAGTTTTAGGAGGAACCAATGACTATAGATCGAACCTATCCAATTTTTACAGTCCGATGGTTAGCTGTTCATGGACTAGCTGTACCTACCGTTTCTTTTTTGGGATCAATATCAGCAATGCAGTTCATCCAACGATAAACATAATAAAAATTAGAGAGATATGACACAATCAAACCCGAACGAACAAAATGTTGAATTGAATCGTACCAGTCTATACTGGGGGTTATTACTTATTTTCGTACTTGCTGTTTTATTTTCTAATTATTTCTTCAATTAATAAAAAATAAAGTAAGAGAAGAAAAGAGACTGGTAGAATATGAAATATTAATTTGAAATTTGCTTATCTCATTCGGAAGGATCGCATCTCATACTTATCTATGACTGTATGTGTCTCTAGCATGACAACTTGATGAAATGGCGGAGGAAGCAAGATAAATGGCCGATACTACTGGAAGGATTCCTCTTTGGATAATAGGTACTGTAACTGGTATTCTTGTGATTGGTTTACTAGGTATTTTCTTTTATGGTTCATACTCAGGGTTGGGCTCATCTCTGTAAGAATCTAAAATAATCTAATAATCGGATGAACTGAGTTGGAGACATGAAAGCTTAAGAACTCAAGGGATCCCTTGAGTTCTTAAGCTTTCATAATAGAATATATTATTTTTATTTCAATTTGAAAATTCAAATTATATTTGAAAAATGTCATTCATTGATTTTGAACATCTATTATTGAAGCATAGTATCTATCTTTCAAAGTTAGACTGAAATTACTTGATTTCGTTTTCCTAAATGAACCAATTCTAATATATCTATTTGACGAGTACAGATATTATTCAAATCCTTTCTTTTCTAATAAACCTCCATTAAGTTCTATTTTCTCCAAAAATTGCGCTCTATTTTCTATTTTTTGATTGCTCACTACTCTAATCTATATTTTAATTAAATATAGAAATAGAAGAAACAAAAAGGTTCTGAGAAATCCGTAAAAAAATCAAAAAATAGAAAATAAGATTAAGAATAGTTATCTTAGACGACAACAAGAATAAACGAAGAAAATAAACGCTTTCTATTCTGCACTTACTTATTATCTGAAGTTTAGTATTCTGTATTCGATGAAATTTTCTCTTTTATTAGAATATAAAACTATTAAGACATTCTCTGATAAGAGTAAGAGAGTCACTCGGTTCAATTTTGATTGAAAAAAAAATAAGAGATAAAGTCAAAAAAATTTCTTTATAATATTCTTACTATGAATAGGAATAGAGTATAAGTAACTCCCAATGACTTCGAAACAAGCAAAAATGGGTTCATAATTTTTGATCATGCAGAACACCAATAAGAATTGGATTCCTTTTCCTTTCCGAAGTTGAGATTTATAAATTTGCAAATCTAAAAATTCATTTCGGATAATTGAACCTTCTCAAACTGTTTCTTCTTTAGAACCAAAAAGATTTGTGCTAAAATAACAGATGCCAGGAAGAACAAAAGACCTTGGACACGTAATGGATCTTGAAGTACTATTTCAGCATCCCCTTGACCAAATCCACCCACATTAGGATTACTCGTTAATGGCTGATCAAGTTTGATAGATTCGCCCTCTGAAACGAGAAGCTCTGGCCCTGGCGGAATAATATCAACCACTTGACGCCCATCTAACGTATCCGCTATAGTTATTTCGTATCCCCCCTTTTCTTTTCGTATGATTTTACTTACTCTACCAGCCGCTGTAGCGTTATAAACCGTATTGTTACTCTTGTTCCCGTCGGGATAAATTTGACCCCTTCCTCTGTTCCCCCCCACATATATGGGATATTTTAAGAAGTGAACATCTTTATTATTAGCGGGATCCGGGGAAAGAATAGGAAAAGTTATTTCACTATATTTCTGACCAAGAATAGGACCTATAACAAGAATATTTTTTTTAGTGGGTCGATAGCTCTGAAAAGAAAGATTGCCTATCTTTTCTTTCATCTCGGGTGAAATACGATCCGGGGGTGCTAATTCAAATCCTTCAGGTAAAATAAGAACAGCACCCACATTCAACCCCCCCCTTTTTCCATTAGCAAGAACTTGTTTCACTTGCGTATCATAAGGAATTCGAACAACTGCTTCAAATACAGTATCAGGAAGTACTGTTTGCGGAATCTCAATATCCACGGGCTTATTAGCTAAATGGCAATTGGCACATACAATACGCCCGGTTGCTTCGCGCGGATTTTCATAACCCTGCTGAGCAAAAATGGGATACGCATTTGAGATAGATGCTTGAGTGATGATATATATCATAAACGATACGGAAATAGATTGAATAATTTCTTTCTTTATCGTGATCCAAGAAAAAAAAAGGTTATTTTGAATTTGCATAGTCCAATCATTGATCCCAAAAATTTCTACAATAAAATGAGGTAGGTCACTCGGATAGTTCCCTATCCACAAGTCTGCTATTTACGTAAATTCTTGTACGCGAATATAAAATATTCGAGGGGAAATCTCCGTAGGTTCGAAGGAGTGGGTACGTCTTAAAATGCTTTGCTTATGTGCAAAGTAAGAAATATTCGAGTTGGATCAGTCATTCATTGAATGATAAATCACTACAAGTGATGGAGATAGACGATTTAAATAATGGAAGATCCAATATTTAAAAATTGTGTCTATAATGACTGGAAAAGTAGAAACAAGGCCAGATATAATTTTCTCATTATGAACAAATCCAAAATCTTTGTAGACATAGCCAATCATTAGTTCCCAACCATGGGGCGAATGGAATCCGATACATAAATCAGTTAATAAAAGAATAGAAAAAGCTTTTATTGTGTCACTTAAATTATATAGAAATTCTTGAACCCAAGAGTTAAGAATAAGAAGTTCTTTATTACCTAGAATTGAATAAGCACTAAAAATAATGAAACAGATTATATTTGTCGAGAAGTGCAAAATCATATGGATATGATCCTCATTGTTTATCTTTATCAATTGGATCGTTTCTTTGTGGATTCCTATATGAGCCCTTTGCAACCCTATTTCCGGGTATTCTTTTATTATTTCGTCCAATAGGAAGAGTTCTTCTAATTCGATGAATTTTTCTATAATACTCTTTTCTTGAATATCAGTCAAAAAAGTTTCGGATTGTGTAGTATTCCACCAATCAGTAACCCAAGATTCAACACTTTTCTTAAATGAAAGAGAAACCCACCAAGGCAAAAATACTATAGATATAACAGAAAGAAAAGGGAGAAATGCTTTCTTTTTTTCCATTTTTCATCTTTGAATTGCTAATGAACTCGCCTCATTCTTCGAATCTATGCGCTGCGATCTACTATTTTTATCAAACATAAGTTCTATTCTAAGGCATCGAACCCCGGGATCTATTCCTTTTTTTTTTGATTTCCCATTCATTGATTATGAATCTAGAAAGAATATAGAATAAGAAAGAGTCGACTTTAAATGAAGAAATAATAAAAATTTTAAATGAAGAAATAATAAAAATCTTGTTTACAGATAATCTAATTGATCCAATTTGAAACTGCTTCGCGTTCTCGATGAATGCTAAAGCGAAACTAAAAAAAAAAACAAACATTTCAAGGAATAGTATTCCGATTTCGACTTAAAAGAACTCCCCTTGTTCTTTTTTTATTTATAGAAATATTTTGATTTGCTATTTCATTTCAAAATACTTCAATTGGTACGCGCAAAAAATAGGCCAATTTGGCAGCTTTTTGCTCAATTTCACCCAGGGTCAAATTCTCATCAGTACGCGTCAATGGAATGGCTCCCTGTCCTTTGATTTCCATATAAAGGATACGACGAGGATAAATGCCCTCTTTAACTTCTATTCTGATCGACTGAATATCCTTCATACGGAATCGTAGGAAGATGCGACGCTTTTTCCCAGGAAATCCCCAACGAAAAATACACACTATTCCTTCTTTTAGATCGAATCGATCATAGCCACTCCCCACATTCCACGAAATTGTACACCACAAATAGGAACTAATAAAGAGACCCGCGATCCCGTAGAAGGACATCACGATCCCTTGTGGAAAAAAAATGATTTGCTGATATGGAACTAAAGATATAAAATTCTTACCGAGATAGCTGGAAGTTCCAACTAAGACGAATCCTAATGAACCTAAAAAAAGGATCAAGGCCCAGAAGAAATTACTTAGTTTTCGAGACCCCACTAGACGTTCTATCCATATATGTTCGGATCGCCAACTCATATTAGATCTAGTTGCATTTTTTTTTTATTGGAATGAAGAAACTTTTTGTTTCCGAAGTAACTCTCATCAACTAGTGCCATTCGCATGTAACCCTTTCCTTTAGGAATAATCGGAGTAATTTGTCGAATGGGTTAGGTATAAAATAAGAGAATATCCCTTTTTTAGGATCTTCTAGAAATATCTACATACATATAGATAGATCGACTTTCCGTTTCAGGCATCTGCCTCGATTCCAATCTATTTGGAAATAATTCGAAACTTATTTCCCTATATTGTTTGTATATTTCGAGCATCTATTTACGGATATATAAGAGCTGCTTCATTTATGCCCCTATGTTATACCATAACATACTCTACTAAATGCACATCTGTATTAGCTATATCTAAGTCTTGAAAAAAAATGGATGAGATTTGAACCCATAAGATCTAAGAAATCTTGTTTTTTTGAACATGAAGAAATAAAGACGCCATTGCAATTGCCGGAAATACTAGTCCTACTAACGGCACAAAAATAGAGGGTAAGCTATTGAGAGTTGTCATAGAATGGGTACCTCGATTGAATATTTAGACCTGTTATTACTATAAACATATCTTATACTAATTCTTAGTAGTATTCTATACTAATTAGTATATTGAAGTGAGTATTCTATATAATAGAAATAATAATAATAGAAATAATAGAATAGAAATCAAATTCTATATATTCTATATATCTTATTATCTATTATTATCAACTAGAAATCAAAATGAAATAGAAAATAGAGAAATTCACGAGATTAATTAAATAGAAATTAATTCAATACAATATTATCTTATTTCTCTTTCGATATGAAAGATATAAATATATGGATGATAATCCAGTCTTGTCTGAAAATGAAATTCAATTCCAATTTTGATATTCAATTTTATTTAGAGTTAAAATTAATATCAAAATCAAAATAAAGAGTTTCTTCCGAATTGAATTTCGGAAACTATTCTGTTATAATTTTTAATTCAATCCAACAACACCAGTTATTAGTAAAAAAATAGGGGCTTAGGGGGAGATTCGAGTAGAAAGAAAAGATACTCTATATCGATATTTTCTCTATTTTAATTCGCGATACATACGCAACAAGAAGGGAAGACGACCTTCGGTTTCTTTTTCTTGCCTAATTTGAATTTCGCAGAAAAAAGAATTTTCTTTTTTACTTATGTTGTTAAAAGAGGTTTCTTTCCCGACCCCTAATCAGGAAGACCATTA